GCTAGCGTAGCTTAACTAAAGCATAACACTGAAGATGTTAAGATGGACCCTAGAAAGTCCCGCAAGCACAAAGGCTTGGTCCTGACTTTACTATCAACTTTAGCCAAACTTACACATGCAAGTATCCGCACCCCTGTGAGAATGCCCTACAGTCCCCCGCCCGGGAACAAGGAGCTGGTATCAGGCACATCCTATTAAGCCCATGACACCTTGCTTAGCCACACCCTCAAGGGAACTCAGCAGTGATAAACATTAAGCCATAAGTGAAAACTTGACTTAGTTAAAGCTAAGAGGGCCGGTAAAACTCGTGCCAGCCACCGCGGTTATACGAGAGGCCCAAGTTGATAGACACCGGCGTAAAGAGTGGTTAAGTTAAAACCTCACACTAAAGCCAAACATCTTCAAGACTGTTATACGCAACCGAAGACAGGAAGTTCAACCACGAAAGTGGCTTTATTTGATCTGAACCCACGAAAGCTACGGAACAAACTGGGATTAGATACCCCACTATGCCTAGCCGTAAACATTGATAGTATCCTACACCCACTATCCGCCCGGGAACTACGAGCAAAAGCTTAAAACCCAAAGGACTTGGCGGTGCTTTAGATCCACCTAGAGGAGCCTGTTCTAGAACCGATAACCCCCGTTCAACCTCACCTTTCCTTGTTTTTCCCGCCTATATACCGCCGTCGTCAGCTTACCCTCTGAAGGTCTAATAGTAAGCAAGACTGGTACAACCTAAAACGTCAGGTCGAGGTGTAGCGTATGGAAGGGGAAGAAATGGGCTACATTCGCTTCTACAGCGAACACGGAGGGTGTACTGAAACGTACACCTGAAGGAGGATTTAGCAGTAAGCAGGAAATAGAGCGTCCCGCTGAAATCGGCCCTGAAGCGCGCACACACCGCCCGTCACTCTCCCCGAAAACACCCACTCAGTTAATTAAAACCTAATAATCATAGAGGGGAGGCAAGTCGTAACATGGTAAGTGTACCGGAAGGTGCACTTGGAAAAATCAGAGCGTGGCTAAGATAGAAAAGCATCTCCCTTACACTGAGAAGTCACCCGTGCAAGTCGGGTCGCCCTGATGCCTAACAGCTAGCCCATCCAAACAATTTCAACAAACCCCTGTTAATAACCCCTAAATACCCCAGTATTTATTTTAAACAAACCATTTTTCCCCCCTAGTATAGGCGATAGAAAAGGGCCCACGGCGCAATAGAGAAAGTACCGCAAGGGAACGCTGAAAGAGAAGTGAAACAACCCAGTAAAGCCTAAAAAAGCAGAGATCAAAACTCGTACCTTTTGCATCATGATTTAGCAAGTGTAACCCAAGCAAAGCGTACTTTAGTTTGACGTCCCGAAACTAGGTGAGCTACTCCAAGACAGCCTATCAATAGGGCGTACCCGTCTCTGTGGCAAAAGAGTGGGGAGAGCTTTGAGTAGAGGTGACAAACCTACCGAACCTAGTTATAGCTGGTTGTCCAAGAAATGAATAGAAGTTCAGCCTTTCAGCTTCTCTTTTCACTTTAGTCTGACCCCTACTGATGCATTAAAGAAACCGAAAGAGTTAGTCAAAGGGGGTACAGCCCCTTTGAATCAAGACACAACTTTACCAGGTGGGTAAAGATCATAATAATTAAAGCTAAATGTTCTGGTGGGCCTAAAAGCAGCCATCCCCTTAGAAAGCGTTAAAGCTCAGACATGCGACCACCCTTCTTATTCTGATCACTAAATCTTACCCCCCTAACCGTACTGGACCATCCCATGCCCCCATGGGAGTGACTATGCTGAAATGAGTAATAAGAGAGCTACCGGCTCTCTCCCTGCACACGTGTACATCGGAACGGACAACCCACCGAACCTTAACGGCCCCAAATAAAGAGGGCAGTGGATGTCAGACCAAAAAACTAGAAAAATATCCAAAAACAAACCGTTAAACCCACACAGGTGTGCCCCCAGGGAAAGACTAAAAGAAAGAGAAGGAACTCGGCAAACACATAAAGCCTCGCCTGTTTACCAAAAACATCGCCTCTTGCAAACTCAAAAAATAAGAGGTCCCGCCTGCCCTGTGACTATTTGTTTAACGGCCGCGGTATTTTGACCGTGCGAAGGTAGCGCAATCACTTGTCTTTTAAATGGAGACCCGTATGAATGGCATAACGAGGGCTTAACTGTCTCCTCTTTCAGGTCAATGAAATTGATCTTCCCGTGCAGAAGCGGGAATACAAACATAAGACGAGAAGACCCTATGGAGCTTTAGACACCAAGGCGGCCCACGTTAAACACCCCCAAATAAAGGACTAAACCAAGTGAGCCCCGCCCTAATGTCTTTGGTTGGGGCGACCGCGGGGAATTACAAAACCCCCACGTGGAATGGGAATACCCCTCCTACAGCTAAGAGCTACAGCTCTAGTAAACAGAAATTCTGACCAACAAGATCCGGCAACGCCGATCAACGGACCGAGTTACCCTAGGGATAACAGCGCAATCCTCTTTTAGAGCCCATATCGACAAGGGGGTTTACGACCTCGATGTTGGATCAGGACATCCTAATGGTGCAGCCGCTATTAAGGGTTCGTTTGTTCAACGATTAAAGTCCTACGTGATCTGAGTTCAGACCGGAGTAATCCAGGTCAGTTTCTATCTATGATATGATTTTTTCTAGTACGAAAGGACCGAAAAGAAGAGGCCTATGCCACAGGCACGCCTCCCCCCTACCTAATGAAATCAACTAAAGTAGGCAAAAGGGCATACCCCGTTTGCCTAAGAAAAAGGCATGTTAAGGTGGCAGAGCCCGGCAATTGCAAAAGACCTAAGCCCTTTCTACAGAGGTTCAAGTCCTCTCCCTAACTATGATATCCACCCTCATCACACACATTATTAACCCCCTCACCTTTATCGTGCCAGTTCTTCTAGCTGTTGCTTTCCTTACCCTTCTTGAACGAAAAGTGCTAGGCTACATGCAATTACGAAAGGGGCCGAATGTCGTTGGACCCTACGGACTCTTACAACCCATCGCTGACGGCCTGAAACTATTTATTAAAGAACCTGTCCGCCCTTCCACCTCTTCTCCTGTATTGTTCCTCCTCGCACCCATATTAGCCCTCACCCTAGCCCTCACTCTTTGAGCACCCATGCCCCTCCCGTACCCCGTAATCGACCTTAACCTTGGGATCCTGTTCCTACTTGCCCTGTCTAGTCTAGCAGTCTACTCCATCCTTGGCTCAGGCTGAGCATCGAATTCAAAATACGCTCTTATTGGAGCCCTTCGAGCCGTCGCCCAGACTATTTCCTACGAAGTAAGCCTAGGCCTTATTCTTTTGAATATTATTATTTTCACGGGGGGATTTACACTGCAAACATTCAACATCGCTCAAGAAAGCGTTTGACTAATTCTGCCTGCCTGACCCCTTGCCGCCATATGATACATTTCAACCCTGGCCGAAACAAATCGGGCACCCTTCGACCTCACTGAGGGCGAATCTGAGCTGGTCTCAGGCTTTAATGTAGAATACGCAGGAGGCCCCTTCGCCCTTTTCTTTCTCGCAGAATACGCCAACATCCTACTTATAAATACACTATCCGCCACACTCTTCTTAGGAGCCTCCCACATCCCAACCATCCCCGAATTAACCGCTGTTAACCTAATAACCAAAGCAGCCCTTCTCTCAGTGCTTTTCCTTTGGGTTCGAGCTTCTTACCCCCGATTCCGGTACGACCAACTCATACATCTCATCTGAAAAAACTTCCTACCCCTAACCCTTGCGCTGGTTATTTGACACCTGGCGCTCCCTATCGCTTTCGCCGGTTTACCACCACAACTTTAACCGCGGAGTTGTGCCTGAAGTAAAGGGCCACTTTGATAGAGTGACACATGGGGGTTAAAGTCCCCCCAACTCCTTAGAAAGAAGGGGTTCGAACCCTACCTTAAGAGATCAAAACTCTTAGTGCTTCCACTACACCACTTCCTAGTAAGGTCAGCTAATTAAGCTCTTGGGCCCATACCCCAAACATGTTGGTTAAACTCCTTCCTTTGCTAATGAACCCGTACATCTTAGCCACCCTTCTCTTTGGCTTAGGCCTGGGAACCACCGTTACATTCGCCAGCTCCCACTGACTTCTTGCCTGAATGGGACTCGAAATAAACACCCTTGCCATCATCCCCCTGATAGCACAACATCACCACCCCCGAGCCGTTGAAGCTACCACTAAATATTTCCTCACACAAGCAACCGGGGCTGCAATACTGCTTTTTGCAAGCACTACCAATGCATGACTCACAGGACAATGAGATATTCAACAAATATCCCACCCCCTACCTGTAACCCTTATTACTTTGGCACTCGCACTAAAAGTAGGACTCGCCCCCCTTCACTCCTGGCTTCCAGAAGTCCTTCAAGGACTAGACCTCACCACCGGACTCATTCTGTCCACATGACAAAAATTAGCCCCATTTGCTCTACTCTTGCAAATTCAACCTGCCAACTCAACACTCTTAATTGCCCTAGGTCTTGCATCTACACTTGTGGGCGGGTGAGGGGGATTAAACCAAACGCAGCTGCGTAAAATTTTAGCCTACTCTTCCATTGCCCATCTCGGGTGGATAATTCTAATCGTCCAATTCTCCCCCTCCTTAACACTTCTTACCCTTGCAACATACCTTATCATAACATTCTCCACCTTCCTTGTATTTAAACTTAACAGCGCCACCAACATTAATGCTCTCGCTACCTCTTGAGCCAAAGCCCCAGCCCTTACGTCTTTAACCCCCCTTGTCCTACTATCCTTAGGAGGCCTGCCTCCACTAACAGGCTTTATGCCTAAATGACTCATTCTCCAAGAACTTACTAAACAAGACTTAGCCGCTACCGCTACTTTCGCTGCCCTTACAGCCCTTCTTAGCCTGTACTTTTACTTACGCCTTTCATACGCTATAACCCTCACTATGTCCCCCAATAACACAGCAGGCACAACCCCTTGACGCCTTCCTTCATCACAACTGACGCTACCGCTCGCTATTTCAACAACTGCCACCCTCCTATTACTCCCCCTAACCCCTGCTGCAATCGCACTGCTAGCCCTCTAAGAGACTTAGGCTAACACAAGACCAAGGGCCTTCAAAGCCCTAAGTGGGGGTGAAAATCCCCCAGTCCCTGATAAGACTTGCGGGATACTAACCCACATCTCCTGCATGCAAAACAGATACTTTAATTAAGCTAAAGCCTTTCTAGGTGGGTAGGCCTCGATCCTACAAACTCTTAGTTAACAGCTAAGTGCTCAAACCAGCGAGCATCCACCTACCTTTCCCTCGCCTTGTCAAACGGGGAGAGGCGAGGGAAAGCCCCAGCAGATGTTAGTCTGCCTCTTAAGATTTGCAATCTTATATGTTGAACACCTTGGGGCTTTTGGTAAGAAGAGGACTCAAACCTCTGTCTATGGGATTACAATCCACCGCTTAAAACTCAGCCATCCTACCTGTGGCCATCACACGATGATTCTTCTCGACTAATCACAAAGACATTGGCACCCTTTATCTAGTATTTGGTGCCTGAGCCGGAATAGTGGGTACAGCTCTAAGCCTCCTAATTCGAGCCGAGCTAAGCCAACCCGGAGCCCTCTTGGGGGACGACCAGATTTATAATGTAATTGTTACAGCACATGCTTTCGTAATAATTTTCTTTATAGTAATGCCAATCATAATCGGGGGTTTCGGAAACTGACTCATCCCCCTAATGATCGGGGCCCCAGATATGGCATTCCCCCGAATGAACAACATGAGTTTTTGACTCCTGCCCCCCTCCTTCCTCCTCCTTCTTGCCTCTTCTGGGGTAGAAGCTGGGGCCGGGACCGGGTGAACTGTTTACCCCCCTCTGTCTGGTAATCTGGCACACGCTGGAGCCTCTGTTGACTTAACAATTTTCTCCCTACATCTCGCAGGGATTTCATCAATCCTAGGTGCAATTAATTTTATCACAACCATTATTAATATGAAACCCCCCGCCATCTCTCAGTACCAGACCCCTCTGTTTGTGTGATCCGTACTAATCACTGCTGTCCTTCTGCTCCTTTCACTACCAGTCCTAGCTGCGGGCATTACTATGCTTTTAACAGACCGAAATCTTAACACTACATTCTTCGACCCAGCTGGCGGTGGTGACCCCATTCTTTACCAACACCTCTTCTGATTCTTCGGGCACCCCGAAGTATACATTCTCATCCTGCCCGGCTTTGGTATAGTCTCCCATATTGTTGCTTACTACTCCGGTAAAAAAGAACCTTTCGGGTATATGGGTATGGTGTGAGCCATGATGGCCATCGGTCTTCTAGGGTTTATCGTGTGAGCCCATCACATGTTCACAGTAGGAATGGATGTAGACACACGTGCCTACTTTACCTCCGCTACAATAATTATCGCCATCCCCACTGGCGTTAAAGTCTTTAGCTGACTCGCCACACTCCACGGGGGCTCTATTAAATGAGAAACACCCCTTCTGTGAGCCCTTGGGTTTATTTTCCTCTTTACAGTCGGAGGTCTAACAGGAATTGTTCTTGCCAACTCCTCCCTCGATATCGTACTACACGATACTTATTATGTAGTTGCCCACTTCCACTACGTCTTATCGATGGGGGCCGTATTCGCTATTGTTGCCGGCTTTGTACACTGATTCCCACTCTTCTCAGGTTACACCCTTCACAGCACTTGAACAAAAATCCATTTTGGTGTAATATTTGTCGGTGTAAATCTCACCTTCTTCCCACAACATTTCCTTGGCCTGGCCGGAATGCCCCGACGGTATTCAGACTACCCAGATGCCTACACCCTGTGAAACACCGTATCCTCAATCGGGTCGTTAGTCTCCCTGGTAGCCGTAATTATGTTCTTATTTATTATTTGAGAAGCCTTCGCTGCCAAACGTGAAGTTCTAGCAGTAGAACTCACAACAACTAACGTAGAATGACTACACGGCTGCCCTCCCCCCTACCACACATTCGAGGAGCCTGCGTTTGTTCTAGTTCAATCAAACTAACGAGAAAGGGAGGAGTCGAACCCCCATGGGCTGGTTTCAAGCCAGTCACATAACCGCTCTGTCACTTTCTTTATAAGACACTAGTAAAAATGAATCATTACACCGCCTTGTCAAGGCAAAGTTGTGGGTTAAAGCCCCGCGTGTCTTAACCCTTATGGCCCATCCCTCCCAACTAGGATTTCAAGATGCAGCTTCACCTGTAATAGAAGAACTTCTTCATTTTCACGATCACGCCTTAATAATCGTCTTTTTAATCAGCACTTTAGTACTTTACATTATTGTGGCAATAGTATCCACAAAATTAACTAACAAATATATTCTAGACTCGCAAGAAATCGAGATTATCTGAACTGTTCTTCCAGCAATTATTCTTATTCTCATCGCTCTCCCCTCACTGCGCATTCTTTATCTTATAGACGAAATCAACAGCCCCCTCCTAACCATTAAAGCCGTCGGCCATCAGTGGTATTGAAGCTACGAATATACAGACTACGAAGACCTAGGATTCGACGCATATATGATCCCCACACAAGACTTAAACCCCGGTCAATTCCGACTTATAGAAGCAGACCACCGAATAGTTATTCCCGTAGAGTCTCCAATTCGAGTTTTAGTTTCCGCTGATGATGTCCTTCACTCATGAGCCGTTCCGGCTCTCGGAATCAAAATAGACGCAGTCCCAGGCCGCCTAAACCAAACAGCTTTCATTGCATCCCGCCCCGGAATCTTCTACGGTCAATGCTCTGAAATTTGCGGCGCGAATCACAGCTTTATGCCCATTGTAGTGGAAGCAGTCCCCCTAGAACACTTTGAAAACTGATCGTCCCGAATACTTGAAGACGCCTCGCTAAGAAGCTAAACTGGGAACAGCGTTAGCCTTTTAAGCTAAAGATTGGTGACTCCCAACCACCCTTAGCGACATGCCCCAACTCAACCCCGCGCCTTGATTTGCAATCCTAATCTTCTCCTGATTAATTTTCCTAACCGTCATCCCTCCTAAAGTAATAGCTCACACTTTCCCCAATGAGCCGACGCTACAAAGCGCCGAAAAACCTAAAACAGAATCCTGAACCTGACCATGACAGTAAGCCTTTTCGACCAGTTTATAAGCCCCACACTCTTAGGAGTCCCACTAATTGCCCTCGCTATTACCCTCCCCTGAATTATGTACCCCGCCCCCACAACTCGTTGACTTAACAGTCGCTTCCTAGCCCTGCAAGGCTGATTTGTTAACCGCTTTACCCAACAACTCCTCCTTCCCCTAAGCTTAGGCGGTCACAAGTGAGCTGCTCTCTTAACATCCTTAATAATCTTCTTAATTACTATGAACATATTAGGCCTACTCCCCTACACCTTTACCCCCACCACTCAGCTATCCTTAAACCTAGGACTCGCAACCCCCCTTTGACTCGCAACAGTAATTGTGGGAATGCGAAATCAACCCACGCACGCCTTAGGTCATCTACTCCCAGAAGGTACCCCCGGCCCTCTGATTCCTGTTCTCATCGTCATCGAAACAATTAGCCTCTTCATCCGCCCTCTCGCACTAGGCGTCCGACTGACTGCTAATTTAACAGCTGGCCACCTTTTAATTCAACTTATCTCAACCGCCGCCTTTGTTATGATACCTCTTATGCCCGCCGTAGCACTACTCACATCAACAGTTCTTGTCCTCCTAACCCTCCTAGAAGTTGCTGTAGCTATAATTCAAGCCTACGTCTTCGTTCTTCTACTAACTCTGTACCTACAAGAAAACGTTTAATGGCCCATCAAGCACACGCATACCACATAGTCGACCCCAGTCCTTGACCTCTTACAGGAGCAATTGCTGCCCTATTAATAACATCAGGTCTTGCAACCTGATTCCACTTCCAGTCTACAACCCTAATAACACTAGGCACAGCTCTTACACTTCTTACCATGTTCCAGTGGTGACGAGACGTAGTACGAGAGGGGACATTCCAAGGTCACCACACACCCCCTGTCCAAAAAGGCCTTCGGTACGGAATAATTCTTTTTATTACCTCAGAAGTCTTCTTCTTTCTAGGCTTTTTCTGAGCCTTTTACCATGCCAGCCTCGCACCCACCCCCGAACTAGGGGGCTGCTGACCTCCTGCCGGCATCACCACACTAGACCCCTTTGAAGTCCCCCTACTTAATACAGCCGTTCTACTTGCTTCAGGGGTGACCGTCACCTGAGCCCACCATAGCATTATAGAAGGTGAACGAAAACAAGCAGTCCAATCCCTGGCCTTAACCATTCTCCTTGGCTTCTATTTTACATTTTTACAAGGCTTGGAGTACTATGAAGCCCCCTTCACTATTGCAGACGGTGTATATGGCTCTACTTTCTTTGTGGCCACCGGCTTCCACGGCCTCCATGTTATTATGGGCTCTACATTTTTAGCCGTTTGTCTCGTCCGACAAATCCTACACCATTTTACCTCCGAACATCACTTCGGGTTCGAAGCAGCCGCCTGATATTGACACTTTGTGGACGTCGTATGACTATTCCTCTATATCTCCATCTACTGATGAGGATCTTAATCTTTCTAGTACCAATTGTTAGTATAAGTGACTTCCAATCACCCGGTCTTGGTTAAAGCCCAAGGAAAGATAATGAATTTAGTTACAACTGTGATTACTATCGCCTCCCTCCTCTCTGTTATTTTAGCCATTGTATCTTTTTGACTCCCCCAAATGACCCCTGACCATGAAAAACTTTCCCCCTACGAATGCGGATTCGACCCCATCGGATCAGCCCGCCTCCCCTTTTCTCTGCGATTTTTCCTGGTCGCCATTCTTTTCTTGCTTTTTGATTTAGAGATTGCCCTACTACTACCCCTTCCCTGAGGCGACCAACTTACATCCCCATTACTAACCTTCCTGTGGGCCGCAGCCGTCTTAGCACTTCTTACCCTAGGCTTAATTTACGAGTGACTCCAAGGGGGTTTAGAGTGAGCCGAATAGGAAATTAGTTTAAGAAAAACCTTTGATTTCGGCTCAAAAACTTGTGGTTAAAGTCCATAATTACCTAATGACCCCCGTTCACTTTGCCTTCTCATCGGCCTTTATACTAGGATTGACCGGCCTAGCCTTTCATCGAACCCATCTGCTCTCCGCCCTTCTATGCTTAGAAGGCATAATGCTCTCTTTATTCATTGCCCTTTCTCTCTGAACCTTGCAACTAGGATCCACAAGCTTCTCCGCAGCTCCTATGCTCCTACTAGCATTTTCAGCGTGTGAAGCCAGCGCTGGCCTCGCCCTCCTCGTCGCCACCGCACGAACCCATGGTACCGACCGTTTACAAAGCCTAAACCTCCTACAATGCTAAAAATTCTTATCCCCACCCTTATGCTCATCCCAACCGCTTGAATAGCACCCCCCAAGTGACTTTGACCAACCACTCTTATACACAGTCTACTAATCGCCCTCTTCAGTCTCTCATGACTCACGAATATAGCGGAAACAGGTTGATCCACTCTCAACCCCTATATGGCCACAGACCCTCTCTCCACGCCTCTTCTAGTACTTACTTGCTGGTTACTCCCCCTTATAATCCTCGCGAGCCAAAACCACACATCATCAGAACCCCTGAACCGACAACGAACCTTTATTACCCTTCTAACATCCCTCCAAATTTTTCTTATTATGGCCTTTGGGGCCACTGAAATTATTATGTTTTACGTCATATTCGAAGCCACCCTCATCCCCACCCTTATCCTCATCACCCGCTGAGGGAACCAAACCGAGCGCCTTAACGCAGGCATTTATTTCCTTTTCTACACCCTCGCCGGCTCACTTCCCCTGCTCGTAGCCCTACTCCTTCTTCAAAATAGCGCCGGCACCTTGTCACTTCTAACCCTTCCATACTCAGACCCCGTAGAAATGACATCTTACGCCCACAAACTGTGATGGGCCGGCTGCCTTCTTGCCTTTCTAGTAAAAATGCCACTATACGGAGTGCACCTTTGACTCCCCAAAGCTCATGTTGAAGCCCCAGTTGCAGGCTCCATGATCCTTGCTGCCGTGCTCCTTAAACTAGGCGGTTACGGGATGATACGAATGGTTGTGATACTAGAACCCTTAACCAAAGAGCTAAGTTACCCCTTTATCGTCTTTGCTCTGTGGGGGGTGATCATAACAGGCTCCATTTGCCTTCGTCAAACAGACCTAAAATCTCTTATTGCCTACTCCTCAGTAAGCCATATGGGCCTTGTAGTCGGGGGTATTCTTATCCAAACCCCTTGAGGCTTTTCAGGAGCCCTTATTCTTATGATCGCCCACGGACTTGCATCCTCCGCACTTTTCTGCCTTGCCAACACAAGCTACGAACGCACACACAGTCGGACTATACTCCTAGCCCGAGGATTGCAAATGGTCCTTCCCCTTATAACAGCCTGATGGTTTATTGCCAGCCTTGCCAACCTAGCACTTCCTCCCCTCCCCAACCTGATGGGTGAACTTATGATCATTACTTCTCTATTCAACTGATCTTGATGAACCATTGTACTAACTGGGGCAGGGACACTTATTACTGCAAGCTACTCCCTCTACATGTTTCTTATGAGCCAACGAGGTCCCCTCCCAGCACATATTATCGCTCTGGCCCCCTCCCACACACGGGAACACCTACTTATAGCCCTACACCTCATCCCTCTGCTCCTTCTTATCTTAAAGCCCGAGCTAATCTGAGGATGAGCCACATGTAGATATAGTTTAACAAAAATATTAGATTGTGATTCTAAAGACAGGGGTTAAAGTCCCCTTATCCACCGAGAGAGGCTCGCCAGCAACGAAGACTGCTAATCTCCGCGACCTTGGTTGGACCCCAGGGCTCACTCGGTCTGCTCCTAAAGGATAACAGCTCATCCATTGGTCTTAGGAACCAAAAACTCTTGGTGCAAATCCAAGTAGCAGCTATGCACCCCACTTCACTTATAATGACCTCGAGCCTAATTATTATTTTTACACTGTTAGCTTACCCCGTACTCTCAACCCTCACACCCCGCATCCAAGACCCCAGCTGGGCCGTCACACACGTTAAAACAGCAGTCAAGCTGGCTTTCTTCGTCAGCCTTCTGCCACTTTTCCTGTTTTTTAACGAGGGGGCAGAAGCAATCGTCACCTCCTGGACCTGAATAAACACCACATGTTTTGACATTAGCATCAGCTTTAAATTCGACCACTACTCAATCATTTTCACCCCTATCGCCCTATACGTAACCTGATCAATTCTTGAATTCGCATCCTGGTATATACACGCAGACCCCAACATAAACCGGTTCTTCAAATATCTTCTGATCTTCCTGATTGCTATAATTATCCTAGTTACAGCAAATAATATATTCCAACTATTTATTGGTTGAGAAGGTGTAGGTATTATATCTTTCCTTCTCATCGGCTGATGATACGGACGAGCAGACGCTAACACCGCCGCCCTTCAAGCCGTTGTTTATAACCGCGTCGGTGATGTCGGATTAATCTTTGCCATAGCATGAATAGCCATAAATCTTAACTCCTGAGAAATGCAGCAAATCTTCGCAGCCTCTAAAGACTTCGATTTAACCTTCCCACTCTTAGGTTTAATCCTGGCCGCCACTGGCAAATCCGCTCAATTCGGCCTTCATCCCTGGCTCCCCTCTGCCATGGAGGGTCCCACACCGGTCTCTGCCCTACTACACTCAAGCACCATGGTTGTTGCCGGCATTTTCTTGCTTGTCCGAATGAGCCCCCTACTAGAAAACAACCAAACCGCTTTAACCACCTGTCTTTGCTTAGGAGCCCTAACAACCCTTTTCACAGCAACCTGCGCACTTACTCAGAATGACATTAAGAAAATTGTTGCTTTCTCAACATCAAGCCAACTTGGACTAATAATGGTCACCATCGGACTAAACCAACCTCAACTAGCCTTCTTGCACATCTGCACCCACGCCTTCTTTAAAGCAATACTTTTCCTGTGCTCAGGGTCAGTCATCCACAGCCTAAACGACGAACAAGACATTCGTAAAATGGGCGGAATACACCACCTCACCCCCTTTACTTCCTCTTGCTTGACAATCGGCAGCCTCGCCCTCACCGGCACCCCCTTCCTAGCCGGGTTCTTCTCAAAAGATGCCATCATCGAAGCCCTAAACACATCCCACCTAAACGCCTGAGCCCTTACTCTAACCCTCCTCGCCACTTCTTTCACAGCCATCTACAGCCTTCGTGTTGTATATTTTGTGTCCATGGGACACCCCCGATTTAACTCTCTTTCCCCCATTAACGAGAACAACACGGCCGTTATCAACCCTATCAAGCGTCTTGCCTGAGGAAGTATCGTTGCCGGGCTTTTAATCACCTCTAGCATCACCCCCCTTAAAACCCCTATTATGACTATACACCCCCTCCTTAAACTAGCTGCTCTAGCTGTCACTGTAATTGGCCTACTCTTGGCCTTAGAGCTGGCATCTCTAACAAGCAAACAATACCAGACAAGCCCGAACCTGGCCACCCACCACTTCTCTAACATGCTTGGGTTTTTCCCCACCATCATCCATCGCCTCACCCCTAAAATTAACCTAGTCCTTGGTCAAACAATTGCCAGTCAAATAGTAGACCAAACCTGACTTGAAAAAACGGGCCCAAAAGCCATTGCCTCCTCAAGTCTTCCTTTAATCACTACAACTAGCAATACACAACAAGGACTAATCAAAACATACTTAGCTTTATTCCTCCTTACCCTCACCCTTACAATTTTAGTAACCATTTACTAAACTGCCCGAAGCATGCCTCGACTTAAACCCCGAGTCAATTCCAACACAACAAATAGTGTAAGTAGTAAAACCCAGGCACTCATTACTAGTATACCCCCGCCTGAAGAATATATTAAAGCAACCCCACCCATGTCACCCCGAAACACAGAAAAGTCCCCAAGCTCATCAGCCGGAACTCAAGAAGACTCATATCACCCACCTCACACAGTGCTCGACACCACAACTACACCTACAACATATATAATTATATATAATAGAACAGGTCGACTACCAAAACTTTCTGGGAAAGGCTCAGCTGCCAATGCAGCCGAGTACGCAAATACTACCAACATTCCCCCCAGGTAAATTAAAAATAAAACTAAAGACAAAAAGGGCCCCCCGTGGCCCACTAAAACCCCACACCCCATTCCCGCTACAACTACTAACCCTAAAGCAGCAAAATACGGGGAAGGATTAGAAGCAACAGCTACTAACCCCAACACTAAGCCCAATAAGAACAAAGACATAATATAGGTCATAATTCCTGCCAGGAATTTAACCAGGACTAATGGCTTGAAAAACCACCGTTGTTATTCAACTACAAGAACCTTAATGGCAAGCCTACGAAAAACCCACCCGTTACTAAAAATTGCAAATAGCGCAGTAGTTGACCTCCCCGCCCCCTCAAATATTTCAGTATGATGAAACTTTGGTTCCCTACTTGGCCTCTGCTTAATCATCCAAATCCTCACAGGACTTTTCCTAGCCATACATTACACCTCCGACATCGCAACAGCCTTCTCATCTGTTGGCCACATCTGCCGAGACGTAAACTACGGCTGACTCATCCGTAATTTGCATGCCAACGGTGCCTCCTTCTTCTTCATCTGCATCTACGCACACATCGGACGAGGACTATACTATGGTTCCTACCTCTACAAAGAAACATGAACTATTGGGGTTGTTCTCCTCCTCCTAGTTATAATAACAGCCTTCGTCGGATATGTTCTACCCTGAGGCCAAATGTCATTCTGAGGCGCCACCGTTATCACCAACCTCCTCTCCGCAGTCCCTTACATTGGTAACTCCCTTGTTCAATGAATTTGAGGGGGGTTCTCAGTTGATAACGCCACACTAACCCGATTCTTTGCATTTCACTTCCTCTTCCCCTTCGTAATTGCAGGCGCCACAATAGTCCACCTGCTCTTTCTACACCAAACCGGCTCAAACAACCCCCTTGGCTTAAACTCCGACGCAGATAAAATTTCATTCCACCCCTACTTCTCTTACAAAGACCTGTTAGGCTTTTCAGCCCTACTTATTGCCCTCACAGCCCTAGCACTATTTTCCCCCAACCTATTAGGAGATCCTGATAACTTTACCCCTGCCAACCCCCTCGTGACTCCACCCCACATCAAGCCCGAATGGTATTTCCTATTTGCTTACGCCATTCTTCGATCCATCCCCAATAAACTAGGCGGCGTCTTAGCTTTACTTGCCTCCATCCTCGTACTTTTAGTAGTTCCCATCCTCCACACCTCAAAACAACGAGGCCTCACCTTCCGCCCCATCACCCAATTCCTATTCTGAACCCTTATCGCGGATGTCGCCATTCTTACATGAATCGGAGGCATGCCCGTAGAACACCCCTTTATTATTATTGGCCAAATTGCATCCTTCCTTTACTTCTTCCTATTTTTAGCCCTCTTCCCAATAGCTGGCTATATAGAAAACAAGGCCTTAGGATGAGCTTGCAGTGGTAGCTCAGCGCCAGAGCGCCGGTCTTGTAAACCGGATGCCGGAGGTTAAAATCCTCCCCACTGCTCAAAGAAGGGAGATTTTAACTCCCACCCCTAACTCCCAAAGCTAGGATTCTAAACTAAACTATTCTTTGCGTACGCACAGTAGCATATATGTATTTTTAATACATATATGTATTAACACCATTAATTTATATTAACCAAATCAATAGCATTCTAGTACACATATGTATAATAACCATATATAGGTGTTAACCATTCATATAACAGCATAAAACTAAGATAAACATTAAGCATGTAAAGTTTTAGGTAACATTAACTTAAATCAAGGATAGGCGAGATTTAAGATCGAACACTTCTACTCATTAGTTAAGTTATACGTTTTCCAACATCCTATACTAAAAAGTATCCGATGTAGTAAGAACCTACCATCAGTTGATTTCTTAATGCTAACGGTTATTGAAGGTGAGGGACAAGTATTTGTGGGGGTTTCACAATATGAACTATTCCTGGCATTTGGTTCCTACTTCAGGTCCATTGATTGATATTATTCCTCACACTTTCATCGACGCTTGCATAAGTTAATGTTGAAGTACATCTCCGAGAGACCCAGCATGCCTAGCATTCACTCCAGCGAGCAAGGGGTTTTCTTTTTTTTTTTCCTTTTCACTTGACATTACAGAGCGCACACGGTAACTACTAACAAGGTAGAACATTTAACTCGCTCAGCGAGTAATAGTTTGAGTGATGAAAAGACTTTACTGAAGAATTGCATATAGGGATATCAAGAGCATATATAATGAAGTTCTACTCGAAAGATATCTAAGATGCCCCGGTTTCTGCGCGTAAAACCCCCCTACCCCCCTAAACTCGTGAGATCACTAACACTCCTGAAAACCCCCGGAAACAGGACAACCTCTAGTAGTTTATTTGGGCCTAAAATACGCTTATTTACACTATTAAAATAATGCGCGT